TTAATCCTTCAATAAAATACTCTTTGTAGAAATAGCAATAGATATTTCAACCCATTCTTTTTGATTACGAAAAAAAAATTATACATTAGTTCCTGAATAATGCCACGTTATCCCTATTAATAGAGGAAATAAGAAAAAGATCTTTTTTTTTTCGTTCCTATTCTTCTTTTTGAAAAAAAAATAAGGGGGGGTTTCAAAAAAAGGATTATTTCGTTCCTGATAGTCATTTTTGAATCTGTGGATAGGAGTATACTCTGAATCGGAATCGTGGGTAGTACTGCTTGATCATTTCTACTAACTTAAAGCCCCAATTACTATTCTTTTTATGTTATGTAAAAATTCCTTTTGGATAATTTACATAAAAAATCTCCATTACTAATCCTTTATGTATTTTGGTGTTCCTAACCATCCACTGATTTTTGCTCAATCACCCGTTATGGTAATACATAGAAACGATAGTGAAAACTCTATGTGGTTGATCTTTTGAGTTGAGCCCGCTTCAAGCCAGGATGACTAATCAACCAATCTTGGGGTAAAAGTCTTGGTTCTATTTACTCTTTTTTTATTCTTGTACGTAGGAAATGAGACTCAATCTTTTTACTGCTAATTTCTAAGCTGTTTTCTTTCACTCATACAACTATCTGATTTAGGTCATCAAACTGAATGATGAATAAAAAAAGGAGATATCTATTCAATTTCTTTTCGAAAAAGAAAGGAATAAAGAAAAGTTTCTGTTTTAACGAATCGCACGTAGAGATATTGATAACACACAAAGGGTTAATGGTATTTCATAACTAATCGATTGAGCAGCGGCTCGTAGACCACCTAAAAAAGAATATTTATTATTTGATCCATATCCTGACATAAGGAGTCCAATGGGAGCAATACTGGAAATGGCAATCCATAAAAAAACACCGATATTGAGATCAGATAAAACAAGGTGATAACTAAAAGGAATTACTGAATAACTTAGTAAAATTGATATAACTGCTATGGATGGTCCTATACTGAATAAACGAGTATCTCCTCTAGATGGAAAAAGATTCTCTTTGAAAATAAGTTTTGTCCCATCTGCTAAAGCTTGAAGAATTCCCCAAGGACCGGCGTATTCGGGACCAATACGTTGTTGTATTCCTGCAGATATTTCTCTTTCTAACCACACAATTACGAGTACACCTATTGTGATTCCCAATACAAGAGTCAAAATAGGGAAAAACATCCCTATGATTCCATAGACTTCTTTTAAAGATTCCAATCTAGAAAAAGAATTTATATCTTGTACTTCTGTTGTATCAATTATCATTTTAACGATCAACTTCTCCCATAATGATATCTATGCTACCTAGTATTGTCATAATATCGGCCAATTTCATTCTTTTAACTAACTGAGGAAGAATTTGCAAATTAATAAAACCAGGTGGACGAATTTTCCACCTCCAAGGAAAACCACTCTGATCTCCTATTAAAAAAATTCCCAATTCTCCCTTTGGGGCTTCAACTCTTACATAAAGTTCTTGCTTCGGTAATTCAAAAGTAGGAGAAGGTTTTTTACTAATGAATCGATATTCAAAATCATTCCATTCTGTATCCCTTTCTCTAGCAAAGAATCGGGTTTCTAAATTCTCATAGGGTCCCCCTGGAATTCCTTCCAGAGCCTGTTGAATAATTTTTATCGATTCCCTCATTTCAGCGATTCGGACTAAATAGCGAGCTAATGAATCTCCTTCTTTTTGCCAATGGATTTCCCAATCCAATTCGTCGTAACATTCATAATGATCAACTTTACGAAGATCCCATTGGATTCCGGAAGCTCGTAGCATTGGTCCCGATAAACCCCAATTTATTGCTTCTTCTGGACCAATAATGCCTACCCCCTCAACTCGTTCTAAAAAAATAGGATTTCGCATAATAAGTTTTTGATATTCAGAAACCGCTGTTAAAAAATAATCACAGAAATCCAAACATTTATCTATCCATCCATAAGGTAGATCGGCCGCTACTCCTCCGATACGAAAATAATTATGCATCATTCTCATACCGGTGGAAGCTTCGAATAGATCATATACTAATTCTCTTTCTCTGAAAATATAGAAAAAAGGAGTCTGTGCACCAATATCTGCCATAAAGGGGCCAAGCCATAACAGATGAGAAGCTATACGACTCAACTCTAACATAATTACTCTGATATAACTGGCTCTCTTAGGTACTTGAATGTTTCCCAACTGTTCTGGTCCATTTACGGTTATTGCTTCTGTGAACATAGTAGCTAAATAATCCCAACGTGTTACATAAGGCAGATATTGTATAACTGTTCGATTTTCCGCAATTTTTTCCATTCCTCTGTGTAAATAACCCAATATTGGTTCACAATCAATAACATCTTCGCCATCTAGAGTAAGGATGAGCCGAAGAACACCATGCATTGATGGGTGGTGAGGTCCCATATTGACTATCATGAGGTCTTTTCTTGTAGTTGTTACATTCATAGGTTATTCCTCGATTCATTCTTTCATGAATTGCTGAAAATGAAAAGAAGTTCATTAAAATTCAAGATCTAATAAAAAAATCAAATAATTCAAATTCCTTTTTCAATTAACGAGTTTTTGATTCCCGAATATCCAGCTGACTAATTAATTCTTTATAATGTACTCTATTTTTCTTTGACAAATAAGAGAGCAGTCGTTGGCGTTTTCCCAGGATTTTACGTAGACCTCTCTGAGATAAATAGTCTTTTCTGTGCAATTCCAAATGTGAAGTCAGTCTTCGTATCTTATTGGTGAAATGAAATACTTGAAATTCAACGGACCCCCTGTTTTCTTCTTTTTCTTCTTGTGAAATAACTGAAATGAATGAATTTTTTACCATAAAACGGATTTTCTATCCTCTTTTTTTTTTATGGATTTTACTGATCAGTAAGAATAATGCTAGTCATTTTAATTTGGTATACACAATAATCTTAATTTCTTTATGAACTCCTAATTTTATCAAATAAAATTAATCAATCCAATTTTCTTTTCAATTTTATTCGTATAGGAATAGGAATATGAAAATTCGTATAGGAATAGGAAAGGATGATATATTTCTACATTTCGAAAAGATACAAAATTTTGGATCTAATCTAATAATAAAATAAAAAATAAGAAGATTCCGTTAATCATTTATAGATCTATTGGATATTGATACATGCATTGATCATGTATCAGACTGGAAGGTAAGACAATACATGGGATGGGTGCAACTATTTGTTTCATATACCATACATATATGGTACAGAATATATATGAAAAACGCATCATTAACAAATTTGCAATCGTGGATACATATTTATCCTTATCATACTGAAGCAGCTCCCATTATTGGTATCAAACCAATATCGATTCATACAAGATAAATCTTCTAATCGAGAATTAGGACAAAGAACGAACTTTAATTTAATTAGTTTCTTTTTATCAAAATGTTTTCTTTTATCCAAAACAAAGTTTTTTACGTTGTTGCAAAATACTGGATTTTTATGAATACCATCTCTATTCCGTGAATTGAAAAAAATTAGAATTCTTAATTCTTTACGTCCTTTAGTGGATAAAACTTTTTCGGGAACAAAGAACAAATCATAATGATTTTTGTATCTATTTTCAGCCATTCTTTGATGTCTTTCAATGGATTTATCCAAATTAATCTTAGCAATATAGCTTTTTTCTCGGTATCTTTGATTAATTTGGGGCTTACTCTTATGAACCAATGAAATATTTAGACTTTGGTACATAATAAATTGTCCGTCATTTTTTATAGACAAACGAACTGGTTCGATAATTAATATACCCTTTTTCATTAATTCTTTAAGAGTTAAATCCTTTTGAATCATCAGAATATCTAAACTCATTTCTCCCCTTTGAATAGAGGATATAGCAATTTCTCTTGGATTTATCAGTCTAAGTAGGAGACAATATACTTTGATATTATTGATCATTCTTTGATTTAAAGAATCATCCCATCTCAATTGAAAACGTAAATACCTTTTTAGGAAGAAATTAAGTTCTGCTTCCGTGTTGCTCTTATATTGCTTTTTCTTTATACGTTTTTTCATATCTGAGCTTGCATAATCTTCTTCAATAGCTTTTTCTTGGTTTGAGAGAAGTGATCCAAGGTTCGCTTGATTTTGTGCATCTGATTCAAGATTATCTCGACTTGCGGATTCTTTTTCTTCTTGATTTCGATTCTCTAATTTAATCAATTTTTTTTCATTCGAAAATAGAAAAAGATTCCTTTTGTTCTTTCTAGTGATGTTTTTATTTTCACTACCATTTTCATTAAAATTTAAAAGAAGTAGTTGGATTGGTATGATCCACGGTCTCATAATATATGCATTATAAAGCAGCACAAATTCTGGAAAGAACCAAAGTTTCAGATTCGATATGGGACGACTTAGTATTTCTTCATTCATTCCGATCCAATCAAAAAGGTCTTTTTTTTTGTTGGATGCCGTAATTCCTCTATTTTGGGAAATTTTAAGATAAAAAAGACCTTTTTGATCCATTTTATCAATTATTTGATAATTATTAATCCCAGTATTAGTATTTTTATTACCATTGGTATCGATATCGATCCAGGACTCAATATCGACTTTATTTCGAAGACAAAAATCGAAAATTCTCCAATCAAAATATTTTCTATCTGTAAATTTATCCAGATTCATAATAGCATCATCTTCTAAATTAATAGGAATAATACCTCCTGTCATATCAACGAATTTACCCTTTTTATATATCTTATTGTAATTATAACAAATCTCTTGTTTATTATTTAAACGTAATGGTGATACAGAAATATGTGAATCCTTCTTATTTTCATAATTAATCGATTTATATGAAAAAAGGTCATATTTATAGTATTGTTGAAAGTTATATTTTGAATTTGATTCAAAATCATTTAATTTTTTGTAATTAATTAATATTAATCGATCTTTTTCATCTGAATGCTTTTTCTTTAAATCTTTATTTTGCAATATACGGGTTTGATTGAATCTATTTCGCCATTTGTGTGGTACTAATCGATACCATCTAATCGGAGATAAATCATATTGATAATGAACCCTTAACCAGTTTTTCCATTGAATCATTCCCGAATTCCAAATATTTTTATGTTTTAATTCAGAATGAAAAATTCCTTGTGTTTCAAAATAATCCTTTATTTTATTCTTAAGAAAAAGAAATGTTCTGTGATATTGATATTGACGGACATATCTTAACTTATACAAGTTACGAATTTGCGTTTGATATAATTGGTAAAATACATATGCTTGTGAGAATGAGGATAAAAAAATCTTTGATTTTTTATTACTAATATCCGAAATTGATTTTTTTATAGTCCAAATAAAACGAATTGTATTTTTATTTCTTTTATCAATTTTTTCTTTATTTCTTTCATTATTGTAAATGTATTTATCAATCATTTTTTTTGAATTATCAAAAAAAAGTTGTGTAGTGATCCTCGAAATATTAATGATACAGAGAAGGATATCTATGTATATCCTTTCAATTAAAAATTTGAAAAAAGAATATGATTTGTGGATTAATCGAACATTTCTTCTTTTTAATTTCTTTAATTTCTGCCAAATATTTTTTATTGATGCTAATAGTTTAGTAGGATAACTTCTTTTATTATAACTAATATTTATATTGATTTCCGGAGTTAAAAATCCTTTCTTCTTATCTTTTGTAATTTTTTCTATTTGATTCCTGATTGTGCTGGTTCTATCAGCCAGATCTTTCATTTTTTTTTCTGTCAAATTCATAAATAGAATTTGAATGGACGATTCATTAATCATCCCATTACTGATTATCCCATCTTTTTCTTTTTTAGTTTCACTCAATTCATATATTTCTCTTAATCCAAATAATTGAATTGGGTTTCTTTTTGAAAGTTCTTTTATTATTCCTTTTAAAAAGAGAATGTTTTTCATGACCCATTTTTTTCTTTCTTTTGAAAGGTTTAAAAAAAAATGGATTCTTTCTTTTAAAACCTGTATAACTAAAAAAGAATTCTTTTGCAATTTGATAATTTTTTTTCTGATTTCTTTAAAAATGGGTTCAAAAAATGAACGTTGTTTTCTGGGAGAACCAAAAGGAAGTTCAGTTTCCATTCCCCAAACTGTTAAAAAACAAAAATCGTTTTTTTGCCCTTTATTTCTCAGCGGATCTTTCTGGGGGGGTGACACCTTAGATCTGTGCCAAGGTTTAAGGCAAAAAGGAAATAGGATCTTTATCTGAATACCGTCTGTCAACCAATTTTTTGGAAATTCGGTTTCTGATAATTGAACACCATTATAGGTGCATTTAACATGCATTTCTCTATTCCAATCTTTTAAGTCCTCGGACCACTCGGGAAATTGAAATAATAACATACGGGCTATATTTTTAGCTATTATCAATGAAGGGAATAGAATATATTTTCTAAGAAAAGATTGGGTTACTAATAGGGATCCTCTTATTACTTGAACAAATAAAATGCTATCCCAGGCTTCCGCTATTTCTATTCGTGCTTTCTCTTCTCTTTTGTATTCTTCTCTTTTTTCTTCCTCTTTTTTTTTCTCACTTTCTTTTGTCTTTTCCTCCGTATAATCCGAAATTCTTAATTCTGTTGTTTTTTTATACATCCAGTTTTTCAAAATTAATTTTATCATCCCGGAGATATCAAAAGAAAAAAGGGGTTTGTCTATTCTGTCCAAAAAAAGAATAGAATGCACATTTGCTTGAAAGAATTCACAAGTAACTGTTTTACGTCTTTGAGCACGCATAGAGCCTTTGATTATGTCTCGACGAAAATCCGATTGTTGTGAATAACGTATCAAAGCCACTTCGTCGGCTTGATCAGGATTATTAGTATTTTTGCTATTAGCATCAGTATTTTGATGGTTATCAGTAAAAATCACTACACGTTTGGCTTTTCTGGAACGAATCTGATGATCCTCTGCCACGTTTTCTTCGTTTTCTCCCTCCTGTTGTTCCAAATCGTTGATTAATTTGTATGACCACGGAGGAACTTTTTTACTTATTTCTTTTATTCCAATAGATTTTTTTTTACTTCTTTTAGTCTTGGGCTCAGTTATAACTGCGTTGAAGAAAATTTTCAAAATTTTTATTTGATCTTCTGAATTAATTCTTCCTTGTTCAGTTTCTGGAAATGGAAATAAATAAAGTTTATTTTCTGTTGATAATGAATTTCTATCAAATGCATCTATTTGTTTTTCCAAGTTTTCCTGATCAGTATTAAAAAGTATAACATGAATCTTATTTATCCAACCTGTCTCGATGTAATTTTTTATAGAAATTTTATTTAGGATTGGGGATGAAAAAAAAAATTTGACCCTTCCACGACAGGGCCCTTTCAAAAAAGGATCATATATTTTAGGCAAGTATTCTTTTTTATTTTTATCATTACACAATCTAGTTATTTTTTCGAGTACATCTAGAGTAATGGATCCTTTATTTCGAGTTTCCATTC